GGAGGGGACTCCCGTTTTTCCAGTAACAGTAAAAGGTTCAAATCATTTTATCCGATATGAGTGTTCTATATCGGATAAAATGCAAGGATTCGTTTTGAAACTCTCGCCATACTAGCATAGTGGTAGAAAGAACACCAATGTTGCGCCCAGACTTCAAACAATTTAGCTTTAACCATGTTTAGGGCCCCATATTATTGGTTGATAGAGAATCAAAGTGTATTTACCAACGAATCACGAAATGCTACCGTTCGTACATATGATTTCTGAATTGATTCAGAAGTAATTCGCGGGATTGTGCACCTTTATTTCCTAGTTATAAAGAAAAAAGTGCAGCTGGTTAGATACAGCTTATTCTTGAAATAAACAACTCGCACACACTCCCTTTCCAAAAAAAATCAATACACCAAGGACTACACTTAGATTTATTGGATTTGTTGCTAAAATATCGGTATTAAATCCGAAACTCCCGGCGGATGGCCAGTGACCCAAGGAAACGAAAGAATCGGTTACATTTTTCATATGATCTCCTCTTATAGATAGGACTGACTAAATTGAACAGAGTTCTTTTTGTATTACTTCACCCTTTGTTGATTTTTTTTCGTATTTCTCAATCTATTTAATTTCAATTGAACCCCCCCCAAAAAAAAAAGACTTAATTTAATTATAATTAGGTCCCAGGCCAGGTATCATATCAATTACGAAATATCTCGTTCGTTGCAAGGCGTACTAAAAAAGGGGGTTCCAGTGGACCGAGAACGGGAAGGAAAAAAGCGAGTGGATCCGCTAATTCCGGATCCTCAAATTAGTCCTTCCCACGGGGTATTGTATTATATTATCTCAACGAATAAGTTAAAGTTATTGTAGGATTGAGATCTTGATATAATTTGAAAAATAAAGCGGCAAATCTAAAAAATAAGAAAGATAAAAAAAGACTTTCCCATTTATTTCGAGGATTAAACAAAAGGATTTGCAAATAAAAGCGCTAATGCCACAACCAGTCCATAAATTGTTAAAGCTTCCATAAAAGCCAGACTAAGCAATAAAGTACCTCGTATTTTACCCTCTGCTTCTGGTTGTCTCGCGATACCTTCTACGGCTTGGCCCGCAGCAGTCCCTTGTCCAACTCCAGGTCCAATAGAAGCCAGCCCTACAGCCAATCCAGCAGCAATAACGGAAGCAGCAGAAATCAGTGGATTCATGGTAAGCTCCTCGCATAAAAATAAAGAAATGGTTAATGATACAAACATGAATTATGGCTTATTATTCCATTACTAAGATCCATCCAATCGAAATAACTATGAACTACAAATTTTAAGTAATGAGATTATTGAATGAGCAGAACTAGTTAGATCTCGCGTTTTTTGTTCCTATCCATGGAATCTTTATGAATCCATAATCAATTGGATCTAGTTCTTCCATTTCATTATTTATTTGTTCCGAGCCGTTCTTTCAATTATGCACTCTTTTTCTTCTATATGCTTGATTTCATCTGTTTATTCATTCGGTGGGGCCCATACAAAACGAAAAGGTCTTTCTTTTCTATTGTAATTTGTAATTCCTATCTAAAATCGCGATGGGGTAGGAAAGTCAATAAGATATATGGATAGTTCATATATAACTAGTAAAGATCTAATATCACATATACATGATTTCTTCCATAACGTAAACCAAAATCTTATATTCAACCCGATTCTAGAATCATTCTTTGAAACATACGGAAGGGTTTACTTATAGACATTAAATAAATTATGTATATCCAATTCGACCCCACCCCTAACCCATTTTTTATGAATCCCGCTTATAAATTATTAGTTCCTTTTATTTATCATTATCTCGCATTAATACAAGCATGAATACAAACGGACTAATTTCTTAGTCTGAATCCTTACATATCAATAAATATAAATATTGTAGATCCAATTGCATGCAATGAATTCGAATTTGGATCAATATCAACCATTGAATTAAATAAAATCAAATGAAATGGGAATAGTTCCACAAGAACATTTCTTTTTTTTATCGCATATCGGAACTGGATAACATAACAATTCTTATCAAAATTATGTATGAATCATAATAAGGATTGACTGAACAAATATATAGAATATAGAATGAATATTGAAGTGAAGGGAGTATGGCATAAGTGGCCCAAACAGAAATCTTGGGAAAAAATATTTGATTTTTTAGATCCGCTTCCTTCTTTTTTGACAACTGAATTCCATATCGTAATCTTTTTTACTACTACTCTAAATCATATATACCCGATATTGTATCTATTTTGTTCCAGAATGGATTCTCTGAACCGCCCATACATTGTGTTGGTATAACTAAAAAAGCATATTTTGAAAGCTAGTCAATGATGACCCTCCATAGATTCCCCTATATAAGCCGCCGCTAAGGTTGCGAAAATAAGAGCTTGAATACCGCTTGTAAATAATCCAAGAAACATGACAGGTATAGGAACTACTGAAGGGACTAAAGAAACAAGAACAACAACTAC